CCTGGCTTTGTCGTCTTGGTATTGGATCCGCTCTTCTCTTTCGTGTCCTCCTGGTCTTCTTATCAATATAGCATAGCCAACTAGAAAACTCATCCGCTTGTCAATTCGAGGTGTAATACTCACTTATATTTCAATTCCCAGCTAACCGTGAACAGAGTGCAGAGTTGGTAGGAGGAGGAAGGAAGAAAGGAATTCATGCTAGGCTGTGAGGGAATGCCTTCTTACTCTTGGAGAATCAACTGAGAGTCTTTTCGACGAATCCACTGCTTGAGAATCTATCCCTTTCTTACCGAAACTGACATCCCTAGTCTAAGGATAAGGATCTAAGGAAGATCGGTTTTTTTTTTCGATAGAGGGAGACCTACAAAACGACACACTGACTTAAACCCTTCTAGCCTTATAAGCCAGAACTCCTAACTAACCCTTAGGCGAGCGAAGGGACTTCCCATACGGGACCGGGGAGGCACGAGCGGGAGGAAGATGAAAGGTGCGCAGCATCATTGCTTTCTTTGACAGCTAGTAGAGAGTCAAACTGGCACGATTTCAATGGCCTTCGCCACACCAACCAATGTCTGCTCTTCCCCACCTCCAATCCCCTTTTCTTAATTAGGGGTAAAGCAGTTCGCCCGGCCCACCTCTCTGGAAAAGGGAGTTATGCATTGCTTCCCTAAAAGCCTGAGAAAACCATTCGCATCGGTTCACTCTAAGCCCTAATGGGGAAAGGTCTCAAAGAGCCATCTCACACCAAAGCCAGGGGCTGAAACTCTTTCTTTGGCAGGAGCCACTACAAGAGCTTTAACGGGAGCAGCATAAATAGCTTTAGCGCCATTTTCTCGATTAATAAATGCGAAATGAACAAGATCTGAAGCGGGTCGCTTCGCCCCTTTCTCCGGTAATAGGGGTTCCCACCGGTTCAACTACATGGGGTTAGCCCGGAGCAGGGGAAATTGTTGAACCGGAGCAGGCAATTGAACCAGAAATACGCTTGAATTCAGTATAAAAGAATACTTAGAGATGGGAGCGTGCTAGTGAATTTCTCATCCCATTTAGAACTGGGAGGAGCGAAATGAATAGCTACAACCGCTTTTGCGGGAGAAACTGCTTACAAGTCAATTCTTAGGTGCGTAGCCATTGTTTATGGTTTCGGGCAGTGGAAATCCTTCTTTCCAAAGAATAGGATATGAAGAGGAATAGAATCAATTCGGATAGGAAGAAGAAGAGGAATGAACAGATCTTGGGGCGTAGCGTCCTTGACTGGAAATCTTTCCCTTTGTCTGCTGCTCTAAACCTGGCCGTAAGCCAAGCATTGAGAGTGGAAAAGAGGTTACACGAATCGAAATCCTATTCCCTTTCCCTGGCACTTCTGTTAGCGAAGGCAGCAGGCTAAGAATCAGCCCCCTTTTCTCTTTCTTGGGGAATTGCTAGTTCGTGACGAAAGCCCTTTTCGGGACTGGGCTAACGCGCCTTTACATTACAATAGGCTCAAGTGCATGTATTTACTGGGGCTAATCAGCCTTTTTTGGCTAGTTCCCCATTAGTTGACTGCAACTCTTTGAATTGAAGGAGTGGAATTGGGAATTAGCTTGCTGCTTTTACTGGCTTTCCTGCCATGCCTACTCTATATATGTATCCGCCAAAGAAGATGAATAAGCGGAAGAAGAGAGAAACCAAGAAGAAAAAGAAACCTGGCTAAGAAGAGAGAGTTACCCGATTAGCCGATTAGCCAGAGTAGGCATAGTAGTCCCAAGAGGCCCTAAGACTAAGAGGTAGACGAAGAGATAGCAAATGCCCTAGAGGGGTAGCCCTCATAGAGTAGAGCTAGTCAAAGCAAGCAAGAGTACTCTAAGAAATTGTATACCTACGTCGTTTCTGACCATGATTCCGAAACAGAGAACGTCGGTTGTTAGCAAAAGAGACTGAAACACTTAGCCAAAGAGAGGCTTGCCCAGTCTCTAAGAGTTCGAAGAGAGACGAAGACGATTAGCCAATGCCCTAAGAGCAGATCTCATAGAGTAGACGATTAGCCTTTGATTAGATATGGCAGGCTTTCCAGCCAAAAGAGCAGGCTTTCCCATACAAATTTCATAGAAGAAAAAGAAACCTGGCTAAGAAGAGAGAGTTAGCCAAAGAGAGGCTTTCCCATTTCTCTATATGATATGCTTAGCCGTGCCGTAGAGACTGAGCCCATTCCCAGTCGAGTAGAGGGAGCTAGAAAGACAGACTTGGCCTAAGAATTTGCCTTTGACAGGCATTCCCATAGAGCATTCCTAGTCTCAAAGAGTTAGCCGATTAGCCAAAGAGCTAGGAAGAGAGACTTAGCCTTTGACAGGCTTTCCCATGCAAATCTCATAGAGTAGAGTTAGCCTAAAAGAGGTAGCCAAAGCAGAGGCTTGCCCAAGAGAAGGGAGTTTGGCCCGGTGCATGGAAGAGAAAGAGGGGTTCCTTACTCTATTAGGCGAGAAGGCCAAACCCACCTTTTTGGCGAGGAAACAAGAAAATGAGGGTTGATCTCCTTTAAGTTATATGCTAGAACCCCTAAGCATCTCTGTAAAGAAACAAACACGCGTAATTTAGCCGTTTTGCCATTCTGTTGGGTCAAAGTACGTCAGGGGGCAGGAAATGCGATTTTCGCTATCAGAATTGAGCGTCGACTGCTATAAGTTCTGAATGTGAATCGGATTTGGATGTACCACCAAGAACGCCCTCAAAAGGGGGTTTAGTCGACCAAGACGTAAGTCAAGAAGGGGAGAAAGAAGAGGTTCAGCGCGGCTTTATCTGTATATTAAAGGTGGGGAACAAGAAAAGAAGGGAAAGAAGGCGCGAAGTAAAGACATTCGTTTAGTATCACTTCTCTATTTGTTGATACTGCCTAATATTCATAAATTGATACAAGGTAGTCGCCGCATTTTTCTTTTTGCCTCTCTCCTTTGATGGTGGAAAAACTGGCCCTGTCTCAAGGACTGACTTTTCTTCTTTTCCTAGTGCAGTGACTAAGTATGAGACTGAACTCATTCTCCTTCTTTCGGGGAAAGGGCTGAAGACTAAGGTGGGAGCAGGAAGGGGGATGATCTTTCGGGTCTAGTCCAATTGACGTAGCCTTTGTAGTAGGGGCTTTCCTTTCTTCATTTTTTCTAGCTTCTTTACCGGATAAAATGACAACCGCTTTATTATCGAGGTACTCTTCTTTGAGATCTCTAGCACCATTTCCGGTCTTTACGGGGCGGGGCATTTGCTTTTTTGCTTTAGTACCTCCTGCCTAGTTACAAGCTCTACAGTCCTAAAGTAGTAAATGGAGTCTCTCCGTCTGTCGGTCTCTCCTTAAGTTCTTTCTTTCGATCGAGTTCATGTGCTTGCGTGGCTAGGCCCATAGACCCAGCTTTTCCTGGCTCAAAGAATTCATTTTCGTTCTTGCTTCACTTGTCTTTGCCCATTGGGGTCTTTCCTCTTGCTTGAGCCAGTCTACCCTCTTTCTCTACGCAATTCCTTCTTTTGCTTTCTTGCTTGAGCGAGTGGAATACTAGTAACGAGCGAACGGAGCGTGCGAGCGAACTAGATGTAGCGAGAGCTAGAGATAGACTGATTCTCTTATTCAATTTCGTGCTTCATTCTCTATAATGATCTTCTGAAAGATATACCTATAGTAGATCCACCGATAGGCTGAGGGCCGTTAAGAGTAGGCTTGTATCAGTAGAGATAGTTCAAGACTGTCTAGGGCTCCTGCCCCGGCGAGGTTGAGTAGCCGAACCACTCAATCGGTCTTCTTTTTATAGTGTTCTTACTCTTAGGATAGAGCTTCAGTGTCCGAGCCCGATCTCTTCCTCTTATTGGTTTATATAATCTTCTTTATTTCTTCCTTAGTTTAGAATTTATATGATATAGGAAAAAAAGAGTTGACTGAAAGAGCTTTATCTCGGACTGAGTTAGAGAGGGCTTCCTCTCTCAGACTTTCCTCCTCCTCCGTCCTATCGGGAGGGGTCCTTCTTATTATTAGTAGACCCCCAGCGGTAGCTCTTGTTGGAAAGAAAATAAAGTCTTCTTCTTTTCTTCTGGAGGTCCAACATCCGAGCTAGCATGTAATGAATAGGGCGGAATCAAGAGCGTTGCGCTCAGGGCGGACAGCGTCAGGATGTTGGAAGGTCTTATCCAAAGGTAGGACGGAGAAGCCCAGTGATACTGCGAGTCAGTAGGGAAGAGGCCAGGGGAGACATGCTCTTGAGAGGGTTAGGGATTGACTAGCCCTTCGGAGCTGATGAGGTCATATCCGGGTCAGTACCTGGTTAAAGGCACTCAAGGAGGCGGGTTCCTAGTTAACAGCCGGCTTCCTCCCCTGTTAGGGGCCTGGAGATGGTTCGTCTTCGATCTCTGACCGGCCTCTCATTTCCATTAGGGCGGATGCATTCCCATTGTAACGGCGGCAGAGGGTGCCTCCGGGTCGAGTAAGGAGTTGGCTTAGTCAGTGAATTCGGTGAATAAGCCTTCCCAGGCGTGGAACTCTTGCTTGTTTGATGCTTTCCAGTGGTAGTTGCGTCAAGCAGCATAAGCGCTTACCTGACCATGAGTGTAATAGGGCCATTTTTTTTCTCTTTATGAAATGGCGAGTCTGATCTGACTCTGATCCCCAATAGGAAGAAAAAAAGAGAACCAATCTCTCATTCGTGACACACGTTGATTCGAACTAAGTACTTCTTTACTCTTTCTTATTCTTAGGAGAATCACCCCACTCCGAAATAGCTGCAAAGCTGGCATGCTGATCCGCGATTACTAGCGATTCCAACGAATTAAAGGCTAATGGCCTTAACTACTTAAACGAATCAATCTCCCACTTCTCCTATTCTCTACTTTAGTAAAAGGAGGGTCTTGCTTTGAAGCTACCTTTCTGCTGCTCATCGCTTTCAGACCAATCTTTGTGCTTACACTACAATATTATGCACCTTCCCAAGCTTGAAACAGGGATAGGAATAAAGGAAGGCCATAATCTAAGGGCTCTAGCTAGAAGGCCTAAGTTCCATTGTCCCATGCATTAGCCACAAGGCACCCGTAAGAGTCGAAATCCGCATTTTTGTTCGGTTCGATCTCCTAAAACAGGAAAGGCGTCATCACTAGGGCTGAGATCTCGATGCTTCTCTTTCTCATTACCTGCTTCCTTTTTCGTGACTTTCTTTATTTAAGAACAAGACCCTCTTTTACGGTTATCGTCTGCCAACGGCATTGAAGCAAGCAGTCTTTGTCCTGTATATCCAGCCGGGGAAGAGCCAAAAGTTCCTTCGAGAGGGGATGAGATCAGTCAAGTCTAGGAGAAGGTACCCCCTTTTAGTTAGTAACAACTTGGTAAGGGATCCAACCCTGTCCACAAACAGCTATCAAAAACGTACTCGTGAGGAAAGCTCTGACTTCGCATGTTTTGAGTTCGATTATACCTTCCTTATAGATATATGATGCAATTCAGGTTTTAGCAATGCTCTCCGTAAGTGAAGGTTGCATTTGAGATGCTTTCATCGGCCTGAAGGAGCAGAGTCATGTGAAACCTTTTCTTGCAAACAGCCTCCTCCGCACGAGATTCTTGCTCTAGAAAGAAATAGTCAATGCCGATATTCCTAGCATTGCCCTCTTCTTATAATATAAGTCTAAATGAAACCTCCTTTTGGACATTTGTGATAGCAGATAGCCCGGAAAACAAGAATGTTCCTGCCCAAGCCTTCTCGAGCCCTTTTGATTTGAGGCAGATGTGGGCTTTCAATGAAGGAAAATAAGACTTTTGCGAGGGCAGTAGTCGGCGTAGGTAATTTCTGACTTGTCATCATACTTCGACCACCTATCCAAGAGGTGAATCTCTAAGATTTGTTTCGGTAATGAATCTGCACTTTCTTGCCTTCCTTAGAAAAAGTGACATACTTAACGGACGAGTAAGAACTATCTTTCCCTTGCTGGTGTAAGGTGCAGATGGAATTGAATCAGAAGACTGAACAGCTATTTCATCAGCTCTGGGACTTTTCAGGAAGAGAAGTGGGATCTCGAAAAATATGAGTATGCCTTTATCAATTCCGATTGAATGTTCAGATGTCTGCTTTAAAAAGTAAGTAAGGCACTAGTCTCAGTTTCCCACCTCCTTTTTGCTGATGATCTGATGATATTTCCCAATCCGGACATCCACTCAGTCCAAAACCTTACTCCGGCCTTCCGGTAAACTTTCAAAAATGAAGCGTATTATGCTATGCTATTTCTTCCGCTCTAAAGGCCGCTATCCTCTCCATTCTCGGTATGCATGAGGAGCAACTCCCTGTAAGGTACCTTGGCTTGCCACTTGTCTCAGCCAAAATTTCATTTGCTAACAGTAATCCCTTGATAGATAAAATCAGAAAGAAGCTAACCGGGTGGAAGGTCTGTCTGGACGACTGCAGCTTATCCAAGACTTTTGTTTCATACCAAACCAACACAAGACTACTTGATGTGCTCCTTTCTGATCTCTTATAGCAGCATGGATGCTATTGAGAGAAAGCTTCGAAAATTCCTTTCCTTTAGGGTGACTGGGATCGCAGGTCAATACGTACAGTTAGCTGGTAGACCATCTGTCAACCGAAAAAGGAGGATTGATTGGGCATCCCAAGCCCTAGAAGATGGAATGAAGCCTGCCTTCTCAAGCAGGTTTGGCTGCTGGCCTCCAACCCCAGTTCCATATGGACCGACTGGATCAAAGCTAGATATAAAAAATCCAAATCGATGTGGGACTATTCCCCTCCAACTGTCTGTTCTCCTGTGTGGAAAAAAATATATGCAAGCTGATCCCCAAAGCAAAGCCATTCATTTGACATTTCATTGGTGATAGATCGATCACTAAATTGTAGTATGATACCTGGCTTTCGAGTGGAAGATTAATTGACACATATGGTGGGCGTGCGATTGTTGATCTCGGCTTGGGTGATGCTATTATTGTATCGGATTTTTTCTGCCACTTTTATTTGAATCTTCCTTTCCCCTCAAACGAGGAAAGAATCTGGACCCTTACGTCTAATGGCCTCTTCACCATCCAGTCAGCCTACAAGGCCTTAACTCCTCCTGCTGCCTCCTTATCCTGGCCGAAAAACATCTGGTTCCCTCCAGATGCATGCGTGCACAGCCTGGTTGGCTATCTAAGGGCGATTAAAGACGAAGGACTTCACTTCCTTGCTAAACTGGGCCTTGGTTACGACTGCGACTGTGTTCTCTGTTACAGAGAATCGGAATCGGTTCCCCACTAGTTCTAAAAATGGAATTACTCCTCCTGGACTTCGGCTCCTCAACTGACTAAACTTCAGAGATATATTGAAGATAGTATGTAGGTTGAGAATGCCCATGAGACTAGTGCAATCAGGTAAGAAGTCAAAGAGTAAGACTAGCAATGCGGGAGAGAAATACTAATTTTATTCTATTTCGCCCTAGAGGAGATAGAGAATGAAATTAGTTAACTTTCCCCCGTAAGAAAGGAAATCAAGGAAAGAAGTCTTGGTAAGAGTGATGTTTTACTATTCAATGACATGCTATCCTTCTCCTTCTATCGGCTAAGGCATTCATTCAGGAGTTTACGCTGCAAAGACGATTCGTGCTAGCTCTTCTTTAACTAGTTACATGAATAGCCTATAGGTCTAGTTTACTAAGCTTTCAGTCTACATAAACCTCATGCAATATTGATTACACTCCTTCTCCTACTGCTTCTCCTTATACCCACTAACGTCAGTCTATAGGTCCTTTGGGCCTAGTGTCAGACTCGACAAATCAAGATAAGTACACGGGATGAAAGATAGGACAAATGCCAAAGAAAGAGAAGGAATAGAATCGGATCTTAGTGAATGCCCTCAGTCTGCTTTGCTCCATCTAAGGCTAGGGTTAGGCACTTCATCTCCCAAACAGCCTTTAAATAGCAAAGGTTACGGATTCAATTGCTAAGAGGGCATTCGAGTCGAGTCAACTTAGGGAAAAAAGCTTTGCTCTATAGTTGAAGAGCTTCTTTCCGTTACTATTTGACAAGTGGAGTTGTCACTCGGAGCCCCTCTGTCAACAAAACAAGCCGTTAGTCAAGAGGTTAGAAACCGTGTTCGGTATCGACAGAGAAAGTAGGGAAAGACAGTGACACAATAGCTCTAACAGAAGCAAGCTGTCAAGAGGGAGCAATGCAGTCAGTATACAGAGTCGGCTTTTTAACCATTCGATTCGCGAGCTTAGTCACCCCTGCCCTATGGATGGTTTCATAGCTTCTGTCAGGTCAGGAGTGAACGAAGGAAAGGTGGTTTCAAGGAAGCCTTCCGTTGATTGTGCGTTTACGCGCTTAACTTGCATTGGCAACGTCGGCCTATCTATATCCAACGTGAGAGACCAATTGCCTTAGTTAGAAGGAAGGCGTTCTCGAGACATAGCTTTCTAATCCGAAATCCCAGCTATTACCTGGTGACCTAGGTTAAAAGAAGGGCAGCTTTCTTCTCTTATGATATTTCTAGTTAGAAAGAGAGCTCGGAAGTAGTGAATTCTTCTCTTATGATATTTCTAGTTATAGGGAAAGCGAACGAGCATTTTCGGGGACTAGCTCGCTTACGTGAGGGGATAAAGGAGGAGGTAGCCCAATAAGCACCGAAGTCGTGAGCGTCGGAGGAAAAAGCCGATTTTAGGAAGTCAGTTTAAAAGAAGCTGCGGATCCTGCCCCACTCCGAGCAAGGGCCTAGCCTAATTCACGTACTACAAGGTAAAATGCTATGATAAAGTAGTACCTAGTCTTTAACAGAATATATATCGTTCCTTTCCGTAACCAATAGAAAGCTAGGGGAAGCCCGGTCTAATAGCTTTCGTTTCGAGAATCTAGTGCCAGCGAGGAATTTGCCATACTAGATCGACTCTTAATTACCGAATCGACTCTGAACTCTGTTCTGTTCATGGTTGGCTGTAAACAAAGAGTCTCTTTAGTCCCATCCCTACCCAACTCTATGGATTTTCCTTAGCTAAAGCTTAAGCAAGTAAACTCCCTTAGTGAAAAGGTTAGGTTCCAATTTAAGAAGGGCTGCATGGTTGAGATGCCTCAAGTCCCTTATGCCCAGGCCTCCACAAGATTTATCTGTACAAACTTGAGACCAAGGAACAGAAAGCAGCTTCTTCTTATCACAGCAACCAGTCCAGATTTTCTAATCCAGCTATTGAGCTTTTTAATTAAACTTGATACAAGTAAATCATAAAACTGTGGAGAAGCATTGAAAGGATGACTGACTGAACCAACTGGATCCTCCCAGCCAAAGAGAGTAGTTTGCCCATCCAGCTTTCGAGCACTTTATCAGCAAGATATTGAAGATGAGACTGTCTTGGGATGCCTTTGAAAACAGGAACCCCGAGATAGATGAAAGGGAATCTGCCTTCAGCAAAGCTGAATGAAAGAATTGTTTCCTTTGGTCATCATACTTGCAGAAAAGGCTTTTTTCTTTACTGATAGATTGACCAGAGGCCTCACCATAAGCTGACAGGAAGGCCATAAGATTAGTTAGAGAATTAGAATCTCCTCTGCATAAATACATCATCAGCATACATGACATGAGAAGGAGCCTATTGGAGAGGAAATAGATTTGACCAATCCTTTATGATGGAGATCAGTGAGGTTTCTGCTAAGGACATCAGCTGCAAGACAGAAAAGGAGGGGTGAAAGGGGGTCCCCCTGTCTAACACCCCTGGAACAAGAAAAGAAGCCCTTTGGTAAGAGTGAATGATAAGAATAGATATCCGTATTCACATCGTAAGAATAGCCCTTGACCTTTAGGATAGGGCGTCAAGACCGACTGAAAGTTTGATGGAATGACATTCGAGGTCCTTAACCTCATTCACCTCGTAAACCTCATCTGGAGTACCTTTATTTGGTTGATTGAGTGCGGAGCTAAACCTTTAAATAAAGAGAGGAGAAGCCTAGCCTAGTTCCCCTTCCTCCGTCTTCGCTAGTTCACATTCAATTTACACTGGATTTCGTACTTACAGGTTTCGGGCTAGCATAGCTAAACCTGATTGAATTGAGAGTTGGAATAGGAATAGAGTGAAGAAGAAATGAACTTAAATAGAGGCAACTTAGAGTTGTTCAAATGCTTTTTCTCCCCCTTTCCGAGGAAATTAATACCGTAACTAGTAAGGGAAAACGCTAGCGCGCAAGGGCTGAAAAGCCAGCAAAGGCTTACGTAAGCGAAGGCTAATGGATGTCTCACACTTGCGTCTCTAAGGTCCCTTTCTTTGCTACTAAGAACCTAACAGAACTTTTCTAAAGGAAGACTTTTTCGTAGTCGTTAACGAGTGAAAGCCACTTAGCTTAACACATTCAATCCCTTTTGAACAGGCTATAAAGTGGTCTATATGGCTTACATTTTCAGTTATTCGATTTATCTTCCGCGAAGAACAACCCCTCAAGTTTTACCTGGTAAGTCTAAAGGCCTAAAGGTATGGTATTTACTTACCCTCTAACTAACCTAAGGCTCCCAAAGGGAAGGAGAGGCGACCAACTACAGCTCCTTACTCTACGCTCGTACTCGTGTAATAAAGAGTCTTTCCCTCTTTTAGTTCTTTTCTTTTCTGCTATGAAATTACATAAGAGAAGAAAGATAGTCTCTCCTAAATTCAGCCTTGATCTTCTTAATAAGAAATAACAAATCAATCGAATAAGATTGCACACCCTGCTCTTCCTAGCTCTACTCTATGAGACTTGCCTGTCAAAGGCTAACTCTCTTTGGGTTAGGGTTCCAAATTGAAGTATTCTATAAGACAAATGCTGGTAGCAGTGGAAAGCGAGGAGATTCACGACTCAGAAAAGGACTCGAGCCTTCCCAATGCCAATGAGAGAGCGGTCCCTATTAATATTAATATTAATATTAATAAGGAAGCAGAAATGCTAAGGTTCAAACCCCTCGTGATAGTTTTGGATGAAAACGGATTTCTGCCCATAAACTGACATTCAAATCGTCCAAGTTGCATTTTCCTGTATTTATTGGCATAAAAAGAAAGATATTATTTAAAATAAATCACCAATTGAACTGAACCTAGGGCAAAAGAATTGGGTGGACTGACTTCCCCTTTCACGACTGTTGGTGGCATGGTCTTCCTCAAGCTAGGAGGAATCTTCCTTGAAGCCCAGGTTTAAATCGAGCTACATTCAAGGAGAGAATTTTCTTTTCTCAGAGAGATTATTTTATGCACAGGATTTGTAATAGAAAGAAAAGAAGCTCTGTTTCTGATTCCCCGATATCGGAGACTATATAAATCAAATCATTCTTAGGTAAGGTAAGAAGTCAGTCTAGAGTATAGGTACTGACTTTCTTTTCAGAAGGAATAGGAGATGTGCCCCATAAAGAAAGAGCGAGCGCTCACTACTCTTTATTAACTATTTGAAACTATTTGATCTTCTTGATCTTAAACTTCTCTGACTCTAGAAATTCCCCTTTTGAATAAGCTATTAAGGAAAGTCAGTAAAAAGCCCCCCATCTCGTTCGACAACAAGCCCAAGACCTTCTCCTCAAAGAGGTGATCTTCGTCTCAAACAAAGGCATGGAATGCATGAATCCTCCTTCTTGACTTTTTCCAATTCTTCATTGCCTCACTTCGAAAATAGCAAGGCTTTTGCGTGAAGTGAGACTATTTCGTTGGAAGAAGAGGGAGATGCGCGGGTCTGGTCCCTGCTTCCTCACATTGATCGATTACATGGTGTTAACCAATTGAATGCTCCAAGCGATCAGTCCATGACTTCCTTTGTTCTTTGTTGGCTCCTACTCTACCAGACGGTGACCGGCTCAATAGAGCACCTTTCTGCGCTGACTTTTCGAAACGGGAAGCTTCTTCTCTAACGATCTTTCTAGTAGGATGAAAAGAGCGCCCCTAAAAGTCAGCCTTGGAAAGGCCACATGTTGCTGATGTTCTTACCAAAGTTCCCCTCCTTGACTGAGCAATCTAACCGTTAGGCACGAGGGCGCCTTTCCCGCTCTTAGTCTAGACCCGAACTGAAACTGTCGTCACACTCTTCTTTCTATCCCTGACCCTTCCAATAAAGGTTCGGCCTCTCGGCAGGGTTGGGGATCCCAAGTTGTGAAACTATCTCAAATAGGCTTCACTTGCCTGACTTCTTTAGCTTCATCTTTCTCTTCGTCAAGTAGCTAGACGAGTTAGAGCTTTATAGAGTACTTACTCCAAGTTTCCATCGATCGGCTTCACATTTCCATCCGGATTGTCCCTGGCTTAGGAAGTCCCTAAGAAATCAGTCTTCCTCTTTCTTTTTAGAAGCATAGTGCTTACTGAAGTACTGAAGGGTGGATCTACTTCTTTCCATACATGGCCCGATAGGGAAAAGAAAGGCGTGCTCCTACCTTTCCCTGGAAGGATTTTCAGTCCAAGACGTGTATCAAGAAAATGGAATAATCTATCCCTCTATCCCTAAGAGGGAGTTTGAACTGTCGAAGCAAAAGTTGGGCCAGTGTTTGCGAATCTTTCATTCCATGTGCTATGCTAGATCTCCCTCCTTCTTTGAATTTGAATCTCTTACTGGGTGGGCCCCGTAACCATGCCTTTGGGTGCTGTTCCTTCTTCGTTACACAAAATGATCTCTACGTATTGCTTGACGTAAACCGGATAGTGGATTTCTTTCTGTCTTTTGTTAAATCTTTTTCATGGATCGATTTCACCAGGGGGTAGTTGGGGCCTGAATTTCTGCTTTTATCAGGAGAGGAAAACAAATCGACCATCGAAGACATCGCGAGGTTCAGAAAGCTAAAGAGGTGTCAAACCAATCTGACTGAGAGAGAATGCGTCATAATTTCCCTTCAGGGGCTGAATTGAAATCTGCGAGAGATATTTCTTTCATTTTGAAAGGGACTTGGCTAGAAAGCCTATAAGGAAAAGGCTACCGCTCTTATCAATCCAATTTGTAAGGGCTTCAATGATGGTTCGGAAAGACCTGAACCGAAAGGAAGGAACTGCTTTTTCTAGAGATCGGCAAAGCACGCGGATAAAAGAGCTTCAAGGACTGAAAAAGGCGCTTACAGTGGGGTGAGAAAGAAGTGACTTCCGGTGGAGTAGGCGAAAAAGAGATCTTAAGTGATTTCAATAGCATATATAAGAATTATATATAAATGCCCGATTCCTTTATTCTTCCATCCAGGAAATGAGCTGCTTAATAAGCAAACCTAGGGTAGGGCTATTCCTCTCCCGTTGGTCGAGCATCTGATAACCTCTCCCTAACGGTCGAGCAAGCAAACTACCTCTCCCACATCAAGATCTCGAAGAAAGATGACTCTGTCTGACTTCTTTCCCTTATTTATGGGAAAGCGAGCTCTATAGCAGCAAGGGCTTAAAGCTCTGCCATTGATTGCTCTGTCTTGATGAGCTCATTCTTTAAAATCCGCGTAATTCTAAAGGACGAAGGATAGCTTTTCCTTTCGGAAAGGCATAAAAGCGCTCTATTTCGCTTACAGGATCAGTTCTTTTAAAAGCACCCTTTCTAGGCGTAAAATGGATTCTTTTCTAAAAGCATGGCCGGATCGAGAACTTCATGGCTGATAGGCTTAGAGAGGCTTTACGCCCCGGAATAGACTTGCTTTCACGTCTTTCAGCTCCCCCTCTTTCCTTGGGTAAGGCTCGCCCTCTATCACGCTCTCTTCCCGTATCAAAAGTATGCTTTTGTTGACAGGCATGACTGAAGTATAAAAGTTCAAGCAAGCAAAAAAGCAGTAGGCCAGTAGGAGTCAAGTCAGTCTGTGCTTTCTAAGTCCTCTATGCTATAGTAAAGGAATTTATCAACTATTGCATTATTAGTTCATTTAAAAGGAAAAAGGTACCAATTGCTATCATAGGCTGTCCAAGGAAGAAAGGCTATCAATCCGGAGTCAAGCAGCGAGACCAAACGAGTGGAATACTTGTAACGAGTAATACGGATCAAGTCCTTCTATGCCAGAGGAAAAAGCTAAAAGTAGTCATATAGACAGAGCTATAAAAAGAGCATACCGAGTGCCGGCCAGGACCGGTCCACTGCCAACCACACCAAGAAATGGTGTGATAGAGCAAACAAGGGCAAAGAAGAAAGATAGCCGCTGCCCGGTATGGAACCGAACAAAGAACGGACTATCCCGAGTAGAAGTTGAGGCTAGAAAGACATTCGTCCCTAGACCCGACTTCACCCAAGCAAACGCAGCAGTCAATGTAAATTGCGACTGCACAAGGACACCCTGAAAGGATAGAGGAAATCTATCATCTAGTTGCTTGAGTTCGAGCTGCTTTTCTTGCCCGAAAAGTGGATTCCTAACAACAATAGAAGAGGATGATCCATTGGTTGCACGATTTGGATTTGATAGATAGGACTTGACGGGAGAGCATCTTAGCTATTCCCTAAGGCAGCTTAAGACAGCATTCCGTCCGCTGCTCCTGAGCTAACATTGGACTCTTCTAAGGGCACTTTTAGTGCCCGCTTGCTCTTGCTTTGCTTTCCTTTCTTATCTGCTTGGATAGATAGGTATAAGAGAACCCCTTTTAGGTTTTACATAAGGAAAAGAAGAGAGAGCTAGACAAGAAAGCAACAAGGCTCTTTTCAGCCTTTCCGAGGGGATTTTATCCTTATTAAAGATCATATATGTATATACTGACTCGTTACTACTACAACTACTACTCTAACTACCCGAGAGAAAGCATAACTTCCCGTCGATCCTTAGCAGCTTTCACTGCTAATCCATTCTTTTGGCAAGTTCTTTTATCATATGCGTGCCTCTATCTGAATTGTTATCATATATGGAGTTTTAACTGTTTACAGGCACATCCGGTAAACTCTTTCATTTACCCGGCAAAGTCCGATCTAAGAATATCTGTCTCGCCCCTGCTAAGAGCCTATTTTTTGTCCATTGAGAAAGCCTTTATTAAACTCTTTCTCTCGCGTCCCTGTATTGATAAGAGCGGATTCTCTAAGAGCTTTGAGTCTCCGAAGGAGCTTTCACTAGCAGGGCTTATTCCCCATCAAGAGCCGTAAGCCATCTTATAGGAAATTCCTTAGTCTGGGCCGAGTAAGAAGTCACCTATTCCATTCCTTCGTCAGGTGCTCTTCGGGAAGCCCCAGGAGCTACTTTCTTCTCTCTTTCTTTCCGTGTAGCGGTTTAAGGAGTCTTCGCTATCTTAGCCTTTCGTGGAAATGCTTTTCGAGGCAATTCCTTTCTTTTCCTAATAAGTTCAATGCTTTTTCTTCTGTCTTATCTTTCGTAGATCGTAAATCGACTTTCTCTTCTTTCAAGGCTAGTCCCATTCTCTTAGAATGTGATTGGTCTAATCAAAGCAGTTTATTACACCTCTCCCCTAGCCCTTTCTTGAGTTCCCGGCCCCGCCCCCTGATGGATAGCGTACCGTACTCTAAGCATCTCTCTTTTAGTCTGCCGGCCTTTGAAATAGCCACGCTTTTCGGGAAGCCCCTTTCTTAAGCTTAAGGGCGAGTGAATGAGAGCGATTTCATCTTTTTCCTCTACTAATACTAAGAGACTGAGTCTCACCGCTTTCCCGGATCTGAGACTGGGGATCCTTCTTACTTAAAAAAATTCTCATTACATTAGGCAATGATAATAGGAAGGACTCTTGTCTAGGAGTCAGAACGATGTGGAAGATCTATATAGAAGCTATTTCCCGGGCTCTTCCTCGCTCACTAGTAAGCGCTTTCAACTCTTCTTTTCATCTCTTCACTCCCCAAAGGGCCACTTTCTTCACTCCAAAGGCATAGGATACTTGCTT